TGATATTCCAATACCTTCTTGTCATTTCTCCCCCCCACTTCCGCTTTTTTTTTGAAAAAAAAAAGCGACGAGGTTGCCCTGAACTAAATAATTGTTCCGATGGAACCTTTTCTTCTACCGGAGATTGGCCATGTGGATGTCGATACACAATCCAAACCCCTACCCTCTATTCGTTATTATCTTTTTTTCGATTACCACAAAAAATGACCATAAATAAAGAGTTTTTTTAATTTTAATTAAAAAAAAAAGTATGAATCCGCTTTTAGGAATCATTAAATCCTCTAAATGATTGTTCTGATGTATCATGAAACTTCTTTGAAATGGAAGAATCAAATAATTCTCTGTGGTGGAACAAAATATCTCCGATTTCCCCCTCGATAAAATTCTTCTTTTTGGTTTTCAAAGGAATGTTCTTATGTTGCCTTGAACGATGCACTAATCCTTTGAATCCGGTACCAACGGGTATCATCCCTCCTATAACAACGTTCTCTTTTAGGCCTTTCAACCAATCGATACGGCCCCGGAGAGCAGCTTTGGCTAAAACTCGAGCAGTTTCTTGAAAACTCGCTTCAGATATGAAACTTTGAGTATTCAAAGATGCCCTTGTTATTCCCAATAGGATGGCGCGGTAACAGATCGATTCTTCCAAAGCGCGCCCCGTTCGCGCCGCTCGCAACAATCCAATTAGTTCTCCAGGTAAAAAAACATTAGACATTCCATCCTCTGAAACCAACACCTTTGCTGTTATTTGGCGTACAATAATTTCTATGTGCCTATTATGGATTTGCACCCCCTGGGATCGATAAACCTTTTGGATCTTATTAACCAAAGATATACGACTTTGCACTATAGTTAGTTCAGCCCCAATCAAGAATCCCCAAGGAATTCCAAGGATTTTTTTTATATGCTCGTTCCAACCCTCAATTCTTTTTTCTAGGTTCATCGATATTGAATCAATTGAACGCACTTCTAACACTTGTTCCACTTTTGGAAGACCCTGCGTTATATCACCGGATCTCGATTTTTCATATATAAATGTAACTAATGTATCTCCTTCGTAAAGGATTTCTCCATAATGACCACGAACAGTTGCTCCTGGAGTGGCCAAATAAGGCTTGGCGGATCTTATTACTACAGAGTCAACTTGAACAATCAAAACTTGACCCGATTTGAGATGGGGCCCGTTTTTGGATATACATACATTTTCACAAATAAACTGTCCAAGACTAATTATTGTGGATCTTTCTCCAAAATAATTATTATCATAATCATAATTATGATGGAGAAAATACCAATTCAAATTGAATGAATTAAAAACGATGTTACTGCATGAATCGGGATTCAAAATTCTCCCATTTTCATCCATTAAATAATAGTTAATTACTTGAAAAGTCTGTTTTAAATTTTCAAGTTGCAAATATTTAGTTACCAAAATAGGATTATGAGTTATTAAATAGTAAAATGAATAAAAATTCACAAATTGAAGGACTGTTCCTAAAGGGCCAATCGAATTCCTAATTTTAATTATAGGATCTTTTTTAATTGATTCTTTTATCACATTGTGATATTTTCCAGCGTTGAATGGACCCATTCGGAAACAATTAGATGATGACAAAATTATCAAAGATGGACATTCCTTATTTTTATTTAACAACGTGCGAATAGTTCCTTGATTTTGGCTAAGTAATTGTTGAATTTTTGTCTTGGAATAAAAGGGATTGCTATTGGTGTGATCTGACACATTATCTGAATCTGAGATCAATCCTGAGCCCGAGGGATCATTCCTTTTTCTGAGATACGAAATAGGGAATTTCACTAAGTCAATTCTTAGGAAATCTCGAATCAGACCATTTGTACTTACTTCAACAAAGGAAGTATGAGCCTCTTCGATAGAAGAACTTTTTTTGTCTTGGTCCCAATTCAAAATTAAACAAGTCCGAACTAATTGAATACTTGTATCAGAAATTCCCCGAATTGGTTTGCCATTTCTGTAAACAATATAATTGACAACTCGAAGTTGCATATTATCCCTTTCTTGTAACAGATCCGGGTGGAAGAGTGTTGCTAAATTTATACCGTCCAATACTTCATATGTCACTACGGGTCGAACTAAAACTAAATACTTTTTCTTAGTAGGTGTGATCCGTTGGACATAGATCCAATTTTTCCATTTTTTGGATTCCTTAGAATTTGTTTTTCCTGTTCCTGGGGGTATCAAGATGCCACTGTGTCGGGATATCTTATCTGTCTCTCCAGGAAAATGGATATCTCCAGAAAAGATTTTCAGTTCAATCCCTTTTTTTTTTCTCTCCACTCGGACTAATCCGCCCACTCGGCTTCTTGTATTTAAAGCGATTCGTGTATCTACTCCAATCAGACTATTGTTCCGTACCATTATCGAAGAAGATTCAGGGAAAATATGCACTTCTTCGGGAATGAAAAAAAATGGATCTAGTTTCATTTTGCATTTTTGCTTAAATTCTTTGATTCCTCGATACTC